ATTTTCTTTTTGCGATGGTAAAAAAAAACGTGCTTTTTTGGAGAGAGATACTATTTCACCAATTGAGTCACAGGTATCTAACATATTGATACCTAACGATTTTCCGCAAAGTGGCAACGAAGGGTATAACTTGTACAAATCTTTCCATTTTCCAATTCGATACGATCCATTCGTTCATGGAGCTATTTACTCGATCGCAGACATTTCTGGAACACCTCTAACAGAGGGACAAATAGTCCATTTTGAAAGAACTTATTGTCAACCTCTTTCAGATATGAATCTACCTGATTCAGAAGGGAAGAACTTGCATCGATATCTCAATTTCAATTCAAACATGGGTTTGATTCACACTCCATGTTCTGAGAAATATTTACCATCCGAAAAGAGGAAAAAATGGAGTCCTTGTCTAAAAAAATGCCTTGAGAAAAGGCAGATGTATAGAACCTTTCAACAAGATAGTGCTTTTTCAACTCTCTCCAAATGGAATCTATTCCAAACATATATACCATGGTTCCTTACCTCGACAGGGTACAAATATCTAAATTTCATATTTTTAGATACTTTTTCAGACTTATTGTCAATACTAAGTAGCAGCCAAAAATTTGTATCCATTTTTCATGATATTATGCATGGGTCAGATATATCATGGCGAATTCGTCAGATTCCATTGTGTCTTCCACAATGGAATCTGATAAGTGAGATATGGAATCTGATAAGTGAGATTCCGAGTAATTGTTTACATAATCTTCTTCTGTCCAAAGAAATTATTCATCGAAATAATGAGTTACTATCGATATCGACACATCTGAGATCGCTAAATGTTCAGGAGTTCCTCTATTCAATCCTTTTCCTTCTTCTTGTTGCTGGATATCTCGTTCGTACACATCTTCTCTTTGTTTCGCGAGTCTATAGTGAGTTACAGGCAGAGTTCGAAAAGGTCAAATCTTTGATGATTCCATCATACATGATTGAGTTGCGAAAACTTCTGGATAGGTATCCTACATCTGAACTGAATTATTTCTGGTTAAAGAATCTCTTTCTAGTTGCTCTGGAACAATTAGGAGATTCTCTAGAAGAAATACGGCGTTTTGCTTTTGGTGGCAACATGCTATGGGGTGGTGGTCCCACTTATGGGGTCAAATCAATACGTTCTAAGAAGAAATATTTGAATCTCATCGATCTCATAAGTATCATACCAAATCCCATCAATCGAATCGCTTTTTCGAGAAATACGAGACATGTAAGTCATACAAGTAAAGCAATCTATTCCTTTATAAGAAAAATAAAAAATGTGAATGGTGATTGGATTGATGATAAAATAGAATCCTGGGTCTCGAACAGCGATTCGATTGATGATAAAGAAAGAGAATTCTTGGTTCAGTTTTCTACCTTAATGACAGAAAAAAGGATTGATCAAATTCTATTGAGTCTGACTCATAGTGATTATTTATCAAAGAATAACTCTGGTTATCAAATGATTGAACAACCAGGAGTAATTTACTTACGATACTTAGTTGACATTCATAAAAAGTATCTAATGATTTATGAGTTCAATACATCCTGTTTAGCAGAAAGACAGATATTCCTTGCTAATTATCAGACAATTACTTATTCACAAACCCTTTGGGGGGCTAATAGTTTTCATTTCCCATCTCATGGAAAACCCTTTTCGCTCCGCTTAGCCCTACCCCCCCCTAGGGGTATTTTAGTGATAGGTTCTATAGGAACTGGACGATCCTATTTGGTCAAATACCTAGCGACAAACTCCTATGTTCCTTTCATTACAGTATTTCTGAACAAGTTCCTGGATAACAAGCCTAAGGGTTTTCTTATTGATGATAGTGACGATAGTGACGATATTGATGATAGTGACGATAGTGACCGTGACCTTGATATGGAGCTGGAGCTTCTAACTATGATGAATACGCTAACTATGGATATGATGCCGGAAATAGACCGATTTTATATCACCTTTCAATTCGAATTAGCAAAAGCAATGTCTCCTTGCATAATATGGATTCCAAACATTCATGATCTGGATGTGAATGAGTCGAATTACTTGTCCCTCGGTCTTTTAGTGAACTATCTCTCCAGGGATTATGAAAGATGTTCCACTAGAAATCTTCTTGTTATTGCTTCGAGTCATATTCCCCAAAAAGTAGATCCATCTCTAATAGCTCCGAATAAATTAAATACATGCATTAAGATACGAAGACTTCTTATTCCACAACAACGAAAACACTTTTTCACTCTTTCATATACTAGGGGATTTCACTTGGAAAAGAAAATGTTTCATACTAATGGATTCGGGTCCACAACGATGGGTTCCAATGTACGAGATCTTGTAGCACTTACCAATGAAGCCCTATCGATTAGTATTATACAAAAAAAATCCATTATAGACACTAATATAATTAGATCTGTTCTTCATAGACAAACTTGGGATTTGCGATCTCAGGTAAGATCGGTTCAGGATCATGGGATCCTTTTCTACCAGATA